CAATTCGATCCGATCCATTCGTTCGTAGAGCTATTTACTCGATCGCAGACATTTCTGGAACACCTCTAACAGAGGGACAAATAGTCAATTTTGAAAGAACTTATTGTCAACCTCTTTCAGATATGAATCTACCTGATTCAGAAGGGAAGAACTTGCATCAGTATCTCAATTTCAATTCAAACATGGGTTTGATTCACACTCCATGTTCTGAGAAATATTTACCATTTGAAAAGAGGAAAAAACGGAGTCCCTGTCTAAAAAAATGCCTTGAGAGAGGGCAGATGTATAGAACCTTTCAACGAGATAGTGCTTTTTCAACTCTCTCAAAATGTAATCTATTCCAAACATATATACCGTGGTTCCTTACTTCGACAGGGTACAAATATATAAATTTAATATTTTTAGATACTTTTTCAGACCTATTGCCGATACTAATACTAAGTAGTAGCCAAAAATGTGTATCCATTTTTCATGATATTATGCATGGATCAGATATATCATGGCGAATTCTTCCGATTCCATTGTGGAAGACACAATGGAATCGGATAAGTGAGATTTCGAATAAGTGTTTACATAATCTTCTTCTGTCCGAAGAAATTCTTCATCGAAATAATGAGTCACCATTGATATCGACACATCTGAGATCGCTAAATGTTCGAGAGTTCCTCTATTCAATCCTTTTCCTTATTCTTGTTGCTGGATATCTCGTTCGTACACATCTTCTCTTTGTTTCTCGAGTCTATAGTGAGTTACAGACAGAGTTCGAAAAGGTCAAATTTTTGATGATTCCATCATACATAATTGAGTTGCGAAAACTTCTGGATAGGTATCCTACATCTGAACTGAATTCTTTCTGGTTAAAGAATCTCTTTCTAGTTGCTCTGGAACAATTAGGAGATTCTCTCGAAGAAATACGAGGTTCTGCTTCTGCCGGCAACATGCTATGGGGTGGTGGTCCGTATTATGGGGTCAAATCAATACGTTCTAAGAAGAAATATTGGAATCTCATCGATCTCATAAGTATCATACTAAACCCCATCAATCGAATCGCTTTTTCGAGAAATACGAGACATCTAAGTCATACAAGTAAAGTGATCTATTCCTTGATAAGAAAAATAAAAAACGTGAATGGTGATTGGATTGATGATAAAATAGAATCCTGGGTATCGAACAGCGATTCGATTGATGATAAAGAAAGAGAATTCTTGGTTCAGTTCTCTACCTTAACGACAAAAAAAAGGATTGATCAAATTCTATTGAGTCTGACTCATAGTGATCATTTATCAAAGAATCACTCTGGTTATCAAATGATTGAACAACCGGGAGCAATTTACTTACGATATTTAGTTGACATTCATAAAAAGTATCTAATGAATTATGAATTCAATACATCCTATTTAGCAGAAAGATGGATATTCCTTGCTCATTATCAGACAATCACTTATTCACAAACCTCGTGTGGGGCTAATCGTTTTCATTTCCCATCTCATGGGAAACCCTTTTCGCTCCGCTTAGCCCTACCCCCCCCTAGGGGTATTTTAGTGATAGGTTCTATAGGAACTGGACGATCCTATTTGGTCAAATACCTAGCGACAAACTCCTATGTTCCTTTCATTACAGTATTTCTGAACAAGTTCCTGGATAACAAGCCTAAGGGTTTTGTTATTGATGATAGTGATGATAGTGACAATATTGATGATAGTGACGATATTGACCGTGATCTTGATACGGAGCTGGAGTTTCTAACTATGATGAATGCGCTAACTATGGATATGATGCCGGAAATAGACCTATTTTATATCACCCTTCAATTCGAATTAGCAAAAGCAATGTCTCCTTGCATAATATGGATTCCAAACATTCATGATCTGGATGTGAATGAGTCGAATTACTTATCCCTCGGTCTATTAGTGAACTATCTCTCCGGGGATTGTGAAAGATGTTCCACTAGAAATATTCTTGTTATTGCTTCGACCCATATTCCCCAAAAAGTAGATCCCGCTCTAATAGCTCCGAATAAATTAAATATATTCATTAAGATACGAAGGCTTCTTATTCCACAACAACGAAAGCACTTTTTCACTCTTTCATATACTAGGGGATTTCACTTGGAAAATAAAATGTTCCATACTAATGGATTCGGGTCCATAACTATTGGTTCCAATGTACGAGATCTTGTAGCACTTACCAATGAGGCCCTATCGATTAGTATTATACAAAAGAAATCCATTATAGACACTAATATAATTCGATCTGCTCTTCATAGACAAACTTGGGATTTGCGATCTCAAGTAAGATCGGTTCAGGATCATGGGATCCTTTTCTATCAGATAGGAAGGACTGTTTCACAAAATGTACTTCTAAGTAATTGCTCCATAGATCCTATATCTATCTATATGAAGAAGAAATCTTGTAACGAGGGGGATTCTTATTTGTACAAATGGTACTTCGAACTTGGAACGAGCATGAAGAAATTAACGATACTTCTTTATCTTTTGAG